TGAATAGGCCGAACCGTCCCCCATGGATATCTTTGCTTCGGAACAAAACAATTAGGCTCGGTCAACTGGAATGTGTATTATCCATATGGGAGATCCTCAATTGAGAAGATCCATCGACCTGAGACGAAGAGAAAGATCTATCTATTTTCTTTAATTATTCAGTTAAACCAATTATTTGTTATTCGAGCAGATAGCAACAACCTTTTCATCGGACATGGGTATTTTTGATTTTCCGATGGATTTACATGGTCTCATTAATGGAAATTGTTTGATGTAGTGAGTAATAGGCTCTGGTTGTTCGCCGTTCAAGAATCCTCGTCTAGGCAGTTCATATCATCCATACATAGTGTTTTGATCTAAGATTGAAATTCTTACATGTTTCAGCAGTAGCATATTGTTCCATGGAGCTAAGGTCAAAAATATGGAATAAACAAGTGTTTCCACGACTCTACCAACCGATCAATTCGATTCTGTTCCACTTAATCCCTTTTTCATGGCCACATATCTTTACGGCTAAGGAATAGGAAATCTTTCTCCTGTTACATGAATCAAATGTTTCATTTCATCCAGGAAAAGCCATTTCTTTCTCAACAATGTCTTTGTCATTTGATCCAATAGCCTTCCGTTAGATAGGAACAGATTTGATAAATACTGATAACTCTCAGATAGAGTATTAGAACGGAAAGACCCATCATTATATAATGAACTATTGGTTCTAAGCCATCTTTGGCGATGAATCAACAATTCGAAGTGCTTTTCTTGCCTATTCTTGATGAACCAGCGTTTATATATGGATGTGGGAGGATTTATTTGGGAAGTAATAAGCCCCTTTGCCATCTCTTCATCTGCAAAGAATTCTCGACGTGAAAACACAGAGACAAAGGGCCGATCTTTGAATAGGAAAAAGAATGGATCCGCAGGGTCCCAAATGAATTGGCTTATTCGAAAAAAGCCTTGTTCTTTGGAAAATCTATCTCGTGTCTGGTACTGCATGGTTCCACTCTGCAAGAACTCCGAATCATTTTCTTGAAGCTCATCCTCTTTATGATAAAAGATTCGCTTGCCCCGAAATGCCCTGGCTAAATAGGGAAATCCCAATTCATTGGGCCTTTCGATACAATCAAATAGATTTCCACAAGGGCGCCATATTCTCGGAGCCCAAACTATGTGATTTAATAAATCCTCCTCTATCTGTTGCGGGTCGACGGCTCCTTCCCCTTCTTCAAACTCCGATTCGTATTTTTCATATAGAAATCTAGGATCAACGATAGAACAAGATCCTTTTTGCATCATATCTAACCGATTCCTTGGTTCGGACCGAAGAAGCAATGTCACTGGATTATTATCAAACTGACTGCAATCTTTTTCTGTCCGTGAGGATCCCACCAGAGCGCCTTCTACTTCTAATAGGCCATGAACTAGATCAGAATCATTCTCAACGAATCCATAAGAAGTGATCCGATTTTTTTCATCGGGTCCGAGTGGAGACCAAAGATCTTGAGCGACCGATCCGGCAGAACAACTCAAAAGATAAAGAAGTATCGTTAATTTCTTCATGCTCGTTCCAAGTTCGAAGTACCATTTGTACAAATAAGAATCCCTTTCCTTACATGATTTCTTCTTCATATAGATGGATATAGGATCTAGGGGGCAATTACTTAGAAGTACATTTTGTGCAACAGCCCTTCCTATCTGATAGAAAAGTATCCCATGATCCTGAACTGATCTTACCTGGGATCGCAAATCCCAAGTTTGTCTATGAAGAGCGGATCTAATTGTATTAGTTTCTATAATTGATTTCTTCTGTGTAATACTAATTGATAGGGCCTCATTGATAAGTGCTACAAGATCTCGTGCATTGGAACCCACGGTTATGGCATTACTATGGAACATTTTCTTTTCCAAGTGAAACCCCCTAGTATATGAAAGAATGAAAAAGTGCTTTCGTTGTTGTGGAATAAGAAGCCCTCGTATCTTAATGCATGTATTTAATTTATTCGGAGCTATTAAAGCGGGATCCACTTTTTGGGGAATATGAGTCGAAGCAATAACAAGAATATTTCTAGTGGAACATCTTTCACAATCCCTGGAGAGAGAGTTCACTAATAGACCGAGGGATAAATAATTCGACTCATTCACATACAGATCATGAATGTCTGGAATCCATATTATGCAAGGAGACATTGCTTTTGCTAATTCGAATTGAGGGGTGATATCAAATCGGTCTATTTTCGTATACATAGTTAGCACTTTCGTCATAGTTAGCAGCTCCGTATCAAGGTCATCATCAATATGGATATCGTTACTATCATCAATATTGATATCCTCACTATCATCAATATTGATATCATCAATAGAACCTTTAGGCTTGTCATCCAGGAACTTGTTCGGAAATACCGTAATGAAAGGAACATAGGAGTTTGTCGCTAGGTATTTGACCAAATATGATCGTCCAGTTCCTATAGAACCTATCACTAAAATACCCCTAGAAGGGGATAGG